GTATGTCTTATATATAAAAAATTTTATATATAAAAGGTACCTTATGCTTACAAGTGTCTTTATAGGTGCACAACCTTACAATATTCTTAAAATGCATTATACATGTATAATAACTATCATGTGGGGCAGTATATAGTATGTGGAAGGTACATTGCGTAAAATAAGGTACGCACCATGTATATAGTATGCATTGAAGTTGGTGTGTGACAAATGAATACTTATGGGGTATGTGTGGGGGGTATACTTAAATGTGTGGAATTGTTAATAAGGCTATTAAATGTAGGACCATATCACCTACACAAGGATTGGTGAAGCATATTATGTGGAACATACAATAGGGCTACACGGTGTATTATAATAAACTATATTATTGATGCAGGGTAAAGTATCTAAATTAATACCAAAGGCCAACAAGGTACTTACCATGTTTTGTCCCAAGTATAAGGGGGTTGTACCATAGGGCTAGAATCAGGCGGGAAGCTTTTTTTCGTTAATAAAAGACTGGTCAGGTGGGGTGCTAGCATAAAGGGATCAGGCCGTGCAGCATTTTTTTCGTTGTTAATAAGGGTTGAGTCCGGTGGGTGACAGTAATAAAGGGATCAGGGCGGGATAGCATATTTTTTCGTTATATAATAGAGTTGAGTACGTGGGGTGTACAGTAATAATGGGGATCAGGGCGTGCCAGCATATTTATACGTTATATAATATAGAGCTGAGTACGGTTGGGTGTACAGTAATAAAGGGGATCAGGGCGGGATAGCATATTTATACGTTATATAATATAGAGTTGAGTACGGTTGGGTGTACAGTAATAAAGGGGATCAGGGCGGGATAGCATATTTATACGTTATATGATATAGAGTTGAGTACGGTTGGGTGTACAGTAATAAAGGGGATCAGGGCGGGATAGCATATTTATACGTTATATAATATAGAGTTGAGTACGGTTGGGTGTATAGTAATAAAGGGGATCAGGGCGTGACAGCATATTTATACGTTATATAATATAGAGTTGAGTACGGTTGGGTGTACAGTAATAAAGGGGATCAGGGCGGGATAGCATATTTATACGTTATATAATATAGAGTTGAGTACGGTTGGGTGTACAGTAATAAAGGGGATCAGGGCGGGATAGCATATTTATACGTTATATAATATAGAGTTGAGTACGGTTGGGTGTACAGTAATAAAGGGGATCAGGGCGGGATAGCATATTTATACGTTATATAATATAGAGTTGAGTACGGTTGGGTGTACAGTAATAAAGGGGATCAGGGCGGGATAGCATATTTATACGTTATATAATATAGAGTTGAGTACGGTTGGGTGTACAGTAATAAAGGGAATCAGGGCGTGACAGCATATTTATATGTTATATAATATAGAGTTGAGTACGGTTGGGTGTATAGTAATAAAGGGAATCAGGGCGTGACAGCATATTTATATATTATACATAGCTAGTACAGAAGGAATGAGGTGTATACAGTATATTTATGTGTAGTTTAGTAGTATACGGCATATTATGTGTTGCACACGCAGCATATTATTGTAGGTACTATAATGGTTTGGGAACAGTAGCATATTCACGTGTGGGGTGCGGGTCGGGCACACGTTGATTGTGGGCGCTATTGTGGGTGGTGACACATGTAACTGGTGTTATGTGTGGGGATTCTGTGGCCCATACGGCGAATATCTCTATAAACCTTAATCTCGGGGGGGGTTTTAAGGCTAACTATAGGGATTTACCGTGTGGGGGGGGAAAGGGGGGGGTATAGAAAAAAAAACGCTTATCTCAAGTGACACCGGGGGGAATATCACTAATGGTGAATTTACATTATGTCATTTGAGCATTAATTAACATGCACCATACAAGTGATAATGTTGATGAAGCGCGACCTGCACTATTAGTCCTACCTTAAATATATGTAGTAAGCCATTTGAATAATGAAGATTACAACTATCTAAAACGTGGAGTCACGGATAATTATTATTCAAGAGATACCAGCACCATAAGTCCAACCCCTGGCCATATGTAGTAGACCAATTTTTTTTTTTCCGGAAAAAAAAAACCAGGTGAGGATCGCATCTCCCATATAAAATTACCAGGTGTTCTCGCTGTCACCGGTGGCCTGAGCTTGTAGATAGGTATTTAACGCATAGAAGGGTTACCTTTTAAAAAGCACCGTGTGTTCGATCAACCAATATGTGTCCATAGATTCACATCCGTCAGTAACCTTCTGAAAGATCAGGGCTGTAACTCTACGATCGAGGCCCATGGAAAGTGACCAACGATCTAGGCCTGATCCAATTGTGGATGACGGGGGTACGATAGGGTGGATGAGTAGGCGTTATGTACAATTATTCAGTGTTGTGGACTGGTTTATTTATGTTGAAAATAATATTCATTGCAATTAAGCAAGTTATGCTTATAGTTAATTGTCCATGGTAGGTGATTAAGGAAGCTTGATGAAATAGTATGTGTGATCTTGTGCAAGGGAAGGTCTTACCTTGATGATATGAATGAAACATACAGGATAGTGTTAAAGGAGGTATGTAATTCTTAGGGTGTAAATATATCTTGATTAGAGGATAATCATTACATGATCATTGGTAGGATTGAGGAATTTGGAAGATCCAGTTGGACTCACTTAGATAAAGATCTGAATTTACTCGAGCAAGGGAAGGTCCAATCTAGTATACATAGTATGGGCGGAACCATTCATTAATTATGGTAGATATCTTATGGTCAGGTTATTAACATGTATAATTATACTTTATTTATGGACAAGATAAGCTTGATGTAAATATATGAATGGGGATTATACATAGTATGTTCTATCATTAGTATACAATGGTAATACATATAGATATGTTATGGTAAAATTAATGATTATTAAACATAATAATAATAGTAGATATACGATAAATGATTATTAAACATATAGACATAGTATCAATGTAGATGAATGATTATTAAACATAGAGATATAGGGGATATACTATTAATGATTATTAAACATAGAGATATAGGGGATATACTATTAATGATTATTAAACATAAAGATATAGGGGATATACTATTAATGATTATTAAACATAGAGATATAGGGGATATACTATTAATGATTATTAAACATAGAGATATAGGGGATATACTATTAATGATATTAAACATAGAGATATAGTATCAATGTAGATGAATAATTATTAATATGAGGTACATCACACAACAACTGCCACGTTGCGGGGCTACGCGACGATATATGAGGGGAGTTAGACTTTTAGAAGTTTATTTTCTAGGAGACCTAAAGTGGGAACGAGGAGGACAAAGATTAAGAAATAGAGGGCTGAGGTAATCTGGCCAATGATGATAAATGGGTCTTCTACTGGTTGTCCTCCAATTCATGTGAGGATTGCTGTGTTTGCGATTAGGGTTCAAAAGAAGATTTTAGCGATGGGGCGGAATATGAGGGAACGAAGTTTAGAAGTATGGGTAAGAGGTATTAAGAAGAGAATTAGGATAGAGAAAAGAAGGGCTAGGACCCCACCTAGTTTATTGGGGATTGAGCGGAGAATGGCGTAGGCGAATAGGAAGTATCATTCTGGTTTGATGTGAGGGGGTGTAACTAGGGGGTTGGCTGGTGTGAAATTGTCTGGGTCCCCTAGCAGGTTGGGGGAAAAGGTTGATAGGGCTGCGAGGGCACCAAGAAGGATTACAAAGCCGAAGAGATCTTTGTAGGAGAAATAAGGGTGGAACGAGACTTTGTCTAGGTTGGAGTTAAGTCCTGTGGGGTTGGATGAGCCTGTTTGATGGAGGAACAGGAGATGAATTATACTTATAGCTGCGATGATAAAGGGAAGAATGAAGTGAAATGTAAAGAATCGGGTGAGAGTAGCGTTGTCTACGGAGAAGCCCCCTCAAATTCATTGGACCAAATCAGATCCAATGTAAGGGGCGGCTGAGAGGAGATTAGTAATGACTGTGGCGCCTCAGAAGGATATTTGGCCTCATGGTAACACATAGCCCACAAAAGCTGTAGCTATCACTAGAAATAGGAGGATTACTCCAATGTTTCATGTCTCTTTGTAAAGGTAGGAGCCATAATAAAGGCCCCGTCCGATGTGGAAGTAGATGCAAATGAAGAAGAATGATGCACCGTTGGCGTGAAGGTTACGAAGTAGTCAGCCGTTGTTTACATCCCGGCAGATATGGGCGATAGATGAAAATGCTAGGGAAGTATCAGCCGTGTAGTGCATAGCTAAGAATAGCCCGGTGGCGATTTGAGCAATAAGACATACGCCTAGGAGTGACCCAAAATTTCATCAAGCCGAAATGTTGGAGGGGGTTGGGAGGTCAATGAATGAGCCGTTGATGATTTTAAGGAGGGGGTGAGATTTACGTATTGTAGGTGTCATAAGGTTTTTGTAGTTGAATTACAACAACAGTTTTTCAAGCTGTAGGTTTAGGTTAAAGCCCTGGCAGAAATAATGATGACAGAGTTATGTTTATTAGTGGGACTTTTGGCGGTGGCTTCAAACCCATCCCCTTATTATGCGGCTTTGGGGTTAGTCGGGGGTTCTGGGGCTGGGTGTCTAATATTAATGAAGTGAGGGGTGAGTTTTTTGTCTCTGGTATTGTTTCTCGTGTATTTGGGGGGGATAATAGTTGTGTTTGCTTACTGTGCTGCTTTGGTGGCGGAGCCATATCCAGAGGCGTGGGGAAATCGAGTGGTAATAGCTTATCTTGTAGTGTACAATCTGTTATTGGTTTTTTGAGGGTTACAAACAGAGTATGGGGGGATAAAATTTTTGTTAGGGCCCGGGTGGGAGGTAGGGAGTGACGAGTCATGGGGGGCTGGAAATATACTGTGTAGTGGAGGGTGACTATTACTTTTTGGGGGGTGGAGCTTATTGCTAACTTTATTTGCGGTTTTTGAAGTGGTGCGAGGGCATCAAGGGGGAGGGGCCCTGCGGGCCGTGAGATTTGTTTAGTAAACAGACTTTAATAGGTGGCAGTTCTTGGCTAAAAAGATGTGTTTGAAGCGCGGTATCAAAAAGGATGATGTGGGCTATGAGATTCATGGGTAAACAGGCATTAATAGGTGGCAGTCCCTGTTAAAAAAGGTGCGTTTGAGGTGGCGCGAGATGTTGAGGAGGAGGTCTTGCGGTTAGGGGCAAGCAGACTTAATAAATGATAGTTCCTGGTTAAAATACATAAGTATGCGTGAGATGGCCTAATAATTTTTAAGACCAGGATTGTAAAAAATAAAGTGATGAAAAAGGCTGAAAGATAAGTCTTGATTCGGGCGGTTTGGGTTACTTGTACCACTTTAATGGGGGTTGATTGGAAACGTTCAGAGTAGTCGGGCCCCAGCTTTTTATGAATGATAGATTCTAAAACATGGGCAATAATTTGTCCGGCTGAGTTGAGGGTTACTACAGTGATAGCACGGTGGAGCAGATGGTTGTGGAATGAGGGATCAAATTCTTTAGATGCAGTACTTTCAGGAATTACAGTTCAGAAAGTCTTTGTTAGTTCATAGGCCATAACGAAGGCAAGGATCGTAACGATTAAGGCGGTTAATTTTATGTACATCGGCATAGTATGAATGTGAGGGTGACTAGGTAGTGTAGTTTTAAAAATTAAAATCCCGGCCAGGATAGAGCCTAAGGCTAGGCGTGTTAATGAGTTTAGGATCCGGCTATCATTTTCATCACATGTTAGAACGGGGCTTACTCGGGGTTCTATTATGGAAGCAAAGTAAATTAGACGTATGCTGTAAACTGCGGTGAATGCAGTGGCTATAAGTGTTAGGAGGAGGGCTATGAAGTTTACATAGGATGTGCTTGCTGCTTCAATGATGGCATCTTTGGAGTAAAAGCCGGCGAGGAATGGGGTTCCTATAAGGGCAAAACTGCCGATAGAGAGGCATGTAGTGGTTATTGGGAGGGCGCGTTGAAGTCCCCCTATGTTTCGGATATCTTGTTCATCATTGAGTGAGTGAATAATAAGACCGGAGCACAAGAATAATATTGCCTTAAAGAATGCATGGGTACAAATATGGAAGAAGGCAAGGTAGGGGAGGTTAAGGCCAATAGCCACTATTATTAAACCTAGTTGGCTGGAGGTTGAGTAGGCGATGATCTTTTTGATGTCATTTTGTGCTAGGGCATAGGTGGCAGCGAAAAATGTGGATATAGCGCCGAGACAAAGGCAGATAGTAAGGGCTCAAGGGACTGGGGATAGTAGGGGATGAATGCGGATAAGAAGAAAGATGCCTGCTACTACTATAGTGCTAGAGTGCAATAAAGCGGATACTGGTGTGGGGCCCTCTATGGCTGAAGCAAGTCAAGGGTGGAAACCAAATTGAGCAGATTTGCTAGCTGCAGCTGTAATGAACCCCAGTAAGACTAAGGGGTAGGGGGGCATTGAGAGGATATAAGGGAGGTCTAATGATTGAGCATTTGTTAAAAGTCAGCAAAAAGCCAAAAGGAACCCGATGTCGCCGACGCGGTTGTAAAGGACAGCTTGTAGAGCTGCGGTGGCGGCATTTGCTCGGGCGTGGTATCAGCCAATTAGTAGGAAGGATATGATACCTACGCCTTCCCAGCCCACAAAGAGTAGACAAAGATTTCCGGAGCAGACAAGAATAATTATAGCGAGAAGAAAGATTAAAAGATACTTAAAGAATATATCAATGCTGGGGTCAGACTGTATATATCAGGTGGAGAATTCTAGGATGCTTCATGTTACCAGAAAGGCAATAGGAAGAAAAAGGAGGGTATACAAATCAAATTGTGTTGTGAAGGAAAGGCCAGAGGTGCCTAAATTAAATCATGTTGTAGTAGCTGAAGCATTTGCATTGTCGTCATTAAGAAAAGCATATAAAGGAAAGAGTGAGATAAAGAATGCCGTTTTTACTGTATTTTGAGCCAGCAAGTGGAAGTGTTTTACTTGAGAGTTAATTAGGGTGTAGATGATTAATATAATTGTGAGAGTGGAGATGGCTAACGCCAGCAGGTTTGTTTCAAATAACATAGTGAGCAAACTACAGAATTGAACTGTAGCCATGGGTAATTAGCAGTTCCCATTACACCAGTTGAGCTCGGTGAACAAAAGGGGTTTAACCTTTATTACTAGAATCACAATCTAGTGTTTTTATTAAACTATATTTACAGAGAATAAGTTCTGGGTTGAGGATAAGAATAAGGCCTGGTAGAATGTGTAGTGAGAGAAGAAGATGTTCACGAATTTGGAAGGGAAATAGAGTTTTGATGTGGTTTGGTAGGGGGCCTCGTTGAGTGGCTCAGAGGACGTAGAGGGTGTAGGCGGTTGTAAAAATTAAATTAAGGGCTACGATTAAAAAAGCGATGGGGGATCAGCTAAGTAGTGAGAGTATAATGAGGACTTCGCCTGCAAAGTTAATTGATGGAGGAAGGCCTATGTTGAGTAGTATAATAATTAATCATCACGCCCCAGCAAGGGGGAAAATAAGTAGTATGCCGCGAAGAAGAATTATAGTTCGGCTATTTGTACGTTCATAGGAGGTGTTAGCGAGGCAGAAGAGGGCTGAAGATGTAAGGCCGTGGGCGATTATTATTACTATTGCCCCAGAGTAGCTTCATGGCGAAGAGATTAGGACGGCAGCGACCACGAGGTTTATGTGACTAACTGAGGACATAGCAATGAGTGATTTTAAGTCCGTTTGTCGGAGGCAAAGGAGTGCGGTAGCTAGGATACCTAGGATAGCGATGAGTATAATGGGTAGTGTTTGGTTTAGGTCATTTTCTTGAAGGAGGGGGGATGTTCGGAGAATCCCATAGCCCCCAAGCTTAAGTAGGGTGCCTGCTAGGATTATAGAGCCTGCAATTGGGGCTTCTACATGTGCTTTGGGCAGTCAGAGGTGGAGACAATAAATGGGTAGTTTAACGAGGAATGCTGCGTTGTAGATTGTTCAAAATAGGCCGGGGTAATTTGTTGTGGCCTGGGTGATATGGAGAGTATGAGTTAGGGTTGGAAGGAGGGAACCATGTGTTGAATAAAATTTAGTAATCCAGATCATAAGGGGGATTGCCCCTAGTATCGTATAGAAAGCTAGATATATGCCGGCTTCTAGTCGTCGTTCTTGGGCGCCTCAGCGGGTAATAACAATTATAGTTGGGACTAGTGAAGCTTCAAAGAAGATAAAGAATAATATCAGATCTGGCGTAGAGAAGGCTAAGAGAGTTATTAGTTGCAGAAATGTAAGGTTAAGAATATAGGCTCGTTGGCGGCTGATAGGCTCTAAACGTATCTTGCTTTGGCTGGCTAGTATAGTAAGGGGGAATAACCAGCAGGTTAAGATAGTGAGAGGGCCAGAAATTTTGTCGATAAGGAATAAAGGGTTAGCGAAATTGAAGTCTTGGAGGAATATTCATGAGAGGGAAAAAAATGTAATAAAGAAACCTTGGCTAGTGGCTAATGTTCATATATGCTTAGCTGGGGCTATGAGGATTGTTGGGAACACAGAAATTCAGGCAGATAAAATTATTAGCATTGTAGGAGGTTTAGAGTTTTAAGGTTATCAGTGCCGTGGGAGCGGGCTGTGGCGATTATTAGGGACAGGCCTAAAGCAGCTTCGCAGGAGGATATTGTTAATATAACAAGAGGGGTTATAAAGGGGCTTGCAAATATTTGGTGGGGTCAGAGGCTGAGACCAATGAAGATTGTTAATATTATACCTTCTAAACATAAGAGGGCTGACAGGAGGTGTATGCGGTGGAAAGATAGACCGGCGAGGACGACAGAAAATATTACAACTAGAAGGATGGTCACAGGGGTATTATGGATTTAAACCATAATTAGTTGAGCCGAAATCAACTGTCTTTATTGGACTAACACCCCACTCAGCTCATTCAAGGCCTCCTTGGATTCACTCGTAGGCGAAACCATAAATTAAGAGAATAATGACGACAGAGGCTCAAATAACGGCTATGGAGGGGTCTGGGAGTTGGAGGGCTCAGGGGGTTGGGAGAAGTAATGCGATTTCTAGGTCAAAAAGGAGGAAGAGAATGGCTACAAGGAAGAACCGCATCGAATAAGGGAGGCGGGCAGATCCAAGGGGGTCGAATCCACACTCATATGGAGAAAGTTTTTCTGTGTCTGGGGCAATAAGGGGGAGTCAGAAGCTAACTGCAGCTAGGATAACTGATAGGAGAGAGGCGATAAGGAAATATATAAACATTATTTTCTCTTGGGGTTTAACCAAGGCCAGATGATTGGAAGTCATCTATACTAATATACTAAGAAAATATGAGCCTCATCAGTAGATTGAAACATAGAGGAAAAGTCAGACAACGTCTACAAAGTGTCAGTATCAAGCGGCGGCTTCAAATCCAAAGTGGTGCTGTGAGGTGAAGTGGAAGAGTAGTTGTCGGAGGAGACAGGCAATAAGAAAAATAGACCCAATAATTACATGTAGTCCATGGAAGCCCGTAGCTACGAAGAATGTGGTGCCGTAAATTCCGTCCGCGATTGTGAAGGGGGCTTCATAATATTCCATAGCTTGGAGAAGGGTAAAGTAGAGGCCTAGAGAGACCGTAATAGTAAGGGCTTGAAGAGTGCCTTTACGGTCAGCTTGCATAATGCTGTGGTGGGCTCAAGTAACAGAAACACCTGAGGCAAGAAGAACCGCTGTATTGAGGAGAGGGATTTCAAAGGGGTTAAAGGGAATAATTCCTGTTGGGGGTCAGCATTCTCCTACGTCTGGCGTGGGGGCAAGGCTGGCGTTATAGAATGCTCAGAAGAAACCGACGAAAAAAAATACTTCGGAGGTAATGAATAAAATTATGCCGTAACGAAGGCCTTTTTGAACGGGCGGGGTATGGTGGCCTTGAAAGGTCCCCTCACGGACGACATCTCGTCATCATTGGTATATTGTTAATAATATTAAAATAAGACCTAGGGCTAGGACAGTAAAAGTGTCTAAATGAAATCATGCGGCGAGGCCAGATGTCACTGAAAAAGCAGCGGCGGCTCCCGTGAGGGGTCAAGGGCTGGGGTTAACTATGTGGAAGGCGTGTGCTTGGTGGGCCATAAGTATTTTCTTGTAGATACAGGCTTAATAGTAGAACAAAAACATAAGCTTGAATTATAGCAACTGCAATTTCTAGAATTGTGAGGAGAATCAAAATCGAGAAGGTTAACAATGAGGCTACAATGGAGAGAGAGTAGATTGCGGTTACGGCTGAGGAGATTAGGTGAATAAGGAGGTGTCCGGCGGTGAGATTGGCGGTAAGTCGGACTCCCAGAGCTAGAGGTCGGATAAAAAGGCTAATAGTCTCGATTAAAATCAAAATTGGAATAAGGGGGGTTGGAGTTCCCTCTGGGAGAAAATGTGCTAGAGAGTGGTTGAACTGGTTACGGAAGCCTGTAAGGACAGTAGCCAGTCAGAGCGGAACAGCCAGTCCAAGATTAATCGACAGCTGAGTGGTGGGGGTGAATGTGTATGGTAATAAGCCCAGTAAATTTATGCTCAGGAGAAAGGCTATCAGGGAGGTTAATAAGAAGGCTCATTTGTGGGCCGGCATGTTAAGGGGTAGTAAGAGTTGTTTAGTAAATAAAGTTAAAAATCAGCTTTGGGAGGTTATAAGGCGGTTATTAATTCATTTAGTGGAGGGTGCAGGGAGTAGTAACCAGGGGGTGAGTATGGCTAAGAGGATAATAGGGATGCCAAGCGAGGTTGTAGAGGCAAATTGGCTAAATAAGTCTATTATCATGGTCAGGTTCACATATAATTGTTTGTTTTAGCACTTTTAGAGTTAGGCTCATTAAGGCTAGTGTGGTTTAAAATTTTGGAAGGTGCTAGTGAGAGGAAAATTAGTCACACAAGGATAAGATAACATAGTCATGGCAGGGGGTTGAGTTGGGGCATATCATTAAGGGTGGTTGGAATCACCTGTCTACAGATTAAAAGGCTGTCGCTAACCTACAGCTTCTTAATGAGGCGTTTTGAGTAATATTTATTCAGTTTAAGAAATTTGCTACCGGGAGGGCTTCGATTACAATGGGTATGAAGCTGTGATTAGCTCCGCAGATTTCAGAACATTGACCGTAGTAGACTCCCGGGTGGGCAATAAGAAAAGAGGTTTGGTTTAGCCGGCCTGGAATTGCGTCAGATTTTACACCTAGAGCGGGGACAGCTCAGGAGTGGAGAACATCTTCCGCAGTAATTAGGATTCGTGTGGCCGTGCCAATTGGAGTAACCACTCGATTGTCCACTTCCAGGAGGCGGAAGTGGCCCGGCTCTAAGTCTTTCGTTGGTGTCATATAAGAGTCAAAATTTAAATTAGGAAAGTCTGAGTATTCATAGCTTCAGTATCATTGATGTCCAATTGTTTTTACGGTTATATCTGGGTTGCTAATTTCGTCTATCAGATAAAGGATACGTAGGGATGGTAGTGCAATTACAATAAGGATCACAGCGGGCATAATAGTTCAGACTATTTCGATTTCTTGGGCGTCGATTGTGTTGGTGCTAGAGAGTTTAGTTGTTATTAAAACAGAAATGATATATAAGACAAGTATACTAATTAAGAGTACTGCTATGAGAGCGTGGTCGTGAAAGTGAAGTAATTCTTCTATGATAGGGGAGGCTGCATCTTGGAAGCCGAGTTGGGTGGGGTGTGCCATAGAGGGGTACAAGAGTTTAACTAGTAATTTTGCCTTGACAAGGCAGTGTTATTATTTAACTAACTCCTCAAAGGAAGTGACAGAGAGGCTATGTGTCTGGCTTGAAACCGGGGTACGGGGGTTCAATTCCCTCCTTTCTTGAGCCAATTTAATAGAGAAGGTTGACTCTTCAAATGTGTGGTAGTGGGGTGGGAACCCTAGTACCCATTCAATATTAGTTGATGCTAATTCTGCCCCGGGGAACAGACGTTTTGCAGCAAAGGCCTCTCAAATAATGAATATTATTATAACTACAGCCACAAGGGAAATTAGGGACCCGATAGATGAAACTGTATTTCACAGGGTGTATGCATCTGGGTAATCAGAATAGCGGCGTGGTATTCCTGCTAGACCAAGGAAATGTTGGGGAAAAAATGTTAAATTGACTCCGGCAAATATAACGACAAAGTGAATTTTAGTTCATAGGTTGTGTAGGGTAAATCCCGTAAATAAAGGAAACCAGTGAACGAATCCGGCCATGATTGCAAAAACTGCTCCCATGGATAATACATAATGGAAGTGGGCTACTACATAGTATGTGTCATGGAGTACAATATCGATAGAGGAGTTTGCTAAGACAATGCCGGTGAGGCCTCCGACTGTGAAAAGAAAGATGAACCCGAGAGCCCAGAGTATAGGGGCGTCTCATTTAATAATTCCTCCATGCATTGTGGCCAGCCAGCTAAAGACTTTAACCCCTGTTGGGATAGCAATAATCATTGTGGCGGATGTAAAGTAGGCTCGTGTGTCTACATTTAGGTCAGTTGTAAATATGTGGTGGGCTCAAACAATGAAGCCTAATAGACCGATAGAAAGCATTGCTCATACTATTCCTATATATCCGAAAGGCTCTTTTTTATTAGAGTAGTAAGCTACTACGTGGGAAATAATACCGAAGCCTGGGAGGATAAGAATATAGACTTCAGGGTGGCCAAAAAATCAGAATAGGTGTTGGTAGAGGACTGGGTCTCCACCCCCTGCGGGGTCAAAAAAGGTGGTGTTTAGGTTCCGGTCTGTGAGGAGTATAGTAATTCCGGCGGCCAGGACTGGGAGGGAGAGAAGTAAGAGAACGGCAGTGATTAGGACTGATCAGACAAAGAGGGGTGTTTGGTATTGGGTTGTGGATGCGGGTTTTATATTAATGATTGTTGTGATAAAATTAATAGCTCCTAGGATGGATGACACCCCGGCTAGGTGTAATGAGAAAATAGCTAGGTCTACTGAAGGGCCTGCATGGGCCAGATTACCGGCCAGTGGGGGATAGACTGTTCAACCTGTACCCGCCCCAGCCTCGACTGTGGAGGAGGCCAAGAGGAGGAAGAAGGACGGGGGGAGTAGCCAAAAGCTTATGTTATTTATGCGGGGAAAGGCTATGTCAGGGGCCCCAATTATTAATGGGACTAGTCAGTTACCAAAGCCCCCAATTAGGATGGGCATGACTATGAAGAAAATTATTACAAATGCGTGGGCAGTGACGATAACATTGTAGATCTGGTCGTCTCCTAAGAGAGTTCCTGGTTGACTTAGTTCTGCTCGGATAAGAAGGCTTAGGGCTGTTCCGACCATGCCGGCTCAGGCGCCAAAGATTAAGTAGAGGGTTCCAATGTCCTTATGGTTGGTAGAGAAAAATCAGCGGGTGAATATCACAGGTAAAGTGGCCGAGCAGGCGGCGGATTGTAGCTCCGAAGACAGAGGTTTGAGCCCTCTCTTTACCAGGCCCTGGGGTATTATCACGTGGGGTTGCAAACCCTAAGACGCAGGTTAACGCCTGCCGGGGCTTCTCCCGTTTTTTTTATAGACGGGAGAAGTAGAATGAAGCTCGCTGGATAGAGTATTTAGCTGTTAACTAAAGCATTACGGGATCGAGGCCCGTCATTCTAGAGGACTTTATCTTAATTTAAAGAATCTGAGTTGCATTCAGGGGATGTAGGTTAATACCCTGCAAGTCCTACAGAAACTGAAGGGGTTTAACCTTCACTTAAGGCTTTGAAGGCCTTTGGTCTATTTTAGCCTAAGTTTCTATAGAAAAAGAATGGTCGGTGTGAGGGGGAGAAGAGTAAGGGCTAGAGTATTTATAATTGCGATTAATGAGTATGATTTGGGGGTGGTTCGTCAAATGAGTAATGAATCAGGGGTATTGGGTGAGAGGGTTAGGGCAATAATATATGTTAGTCGCAAGTAAAAAAATAGGGCTAGTAAAGAGATGAGTATAACTACTGCGGCAAGCAGAATTGCGTCTTGTTTTACCAATTCAAGAATAATTAATAGTTTGGGGGCAAATCCCGTGAGAGGTGGAAGGCCGGCTAGAGATAGTATAATAAGCATGGTGGTGGCGGAGAGGGCGGGAGTCTTTGATCATGAAGTAGAGATTTGTGATATTTTTGTAGCGGATATTACATTTAATGATATAAATATAGCAGCTGTTATGATAATGTATAAGATAAAATTGAAGAGGGAGAGCTGCGGGCTAAATTTTATAATGATAACAATCCATCCTAGGTGACCGATGGAGGAAAAAGCTATGATTTTCCGAATTTGGGTCTGGCCGATGCCGCCTCAGCCCCCAATTAAGATAGATGTGAGGCCTAGGGCGATCGTTAGGTTGAGGTTGAGCAAGGAAGAGGCGTTTAGAAGTAATGTTATGGGGGCAATTTTTTGTCAGGTGGATAAAATTAGTCCGGTTGGGAGTGAAATCCCTTGGAGGACTTCAGGTATTCAAAAGTGGAGGGGGGCTAGGCCTAATTTTATTATGATAGCAATAGAGAAGGTAGTTACTGGTAAATCTGAGAGAGAATTAATATTTCATTCTCCAGTTTGTCAGGCGTTGATGAGACTTGAAAATAGAATCAGGGCGGAGGCCGCGGCTTGGGTTAAGAAATATTTTGTGGCGGCTTCAATGGCCCGTGGGTGGGGGTATTTCGTTATTAGGGGAATAATAGCGAGGGTATTAATTTCTAGCCCAACTCAGGCTAGGAGTCAGTGGAAACTGGAAAGGGTAATAGTGGTTCCGATAGCGAGGCTTAATAAAAGGATCGTAAGGGCGAGGGGGTTCATTAGTAAAGGAAGGATTTTAACCGACATTGTTGGGGTATGGGCCCAAAAGCTTGTTTAGCTTACCTTACTAAGGAGTAGTATAAGGGGAGTACAGAGAGTTTTGATCTCTCAGGTATAGGTTCAATTCCTATTTCTTTAAAGGAAGTGAGGGGGTTTGAACCCCTATTAGCCTCCCTATCAAGGAGGTCCCTAGCTTTCAGGCACGCTTCCAGGGTAAGGGGGGAATGAGGAGGAGGGAGGTTGGTATAGAGATATAGAAGATTAGCAGCCCAAGCGTGAGGGGGAGGAAATTTTTTCATACAAGGTGCATAAGTTGGTCATAGCGGAATCGGGGGTATGAGGCTCGGATTCATAAGAAGCAGACGGCTAATAGGGAAGCTTTGGTTATTAGAGTGGGGGTAGAGAGAATTAGTAGTAATATGTGGGAGCCAAGAAAGATGATGGCTGAGAGGGAAGTTATTATCAAAATATTAGAATATTCTGCAAGGAAAAATAGCGCGAAGGGTCCTCCTGCATACTCAACGTTGAAGCCGGAGACTAGTTCAGATTCACCTTCCGTAAGGTCAAATGGGGCTCGATTGGTTTCGGCAAGGGTAGAGACGAATCATATAAGGAATAGGGGTCAGAGGGGTAAAATAAACCAAATTAATTCTTGTGAGGCAGAAAAGGAGGAAAGGGTAAAGGCTCCTGTGAGGAAGACAGCACATAGAATAATTAGGGCTAAAGTAACTTCATACGAGATAGTTTGGGCGACAGCTCGGAGGGCCCCAATTAGGGCGTACTTGGAATTTGAGGCTCAGCCTGAGCCTAGAATTGTGTACACGGTTAAGCTGGAGATGGCAAGAATAAATAAAATACTGAGGTTTAGGTTGGAGTAGGGGATTGGTATGGGGAAGGGGGTTCATATAACTATAGCGAGGGTTAGGGCGAGGGTGGGGGCTAGCATGAATAAAATTTGTGAGGATGTTGATGGGCGGATTGGTTCCTTAATAAATAGTTTAATACCATCAGCAATTGGTTGAAAGAGCCCAAATGGCCCTACAACATTGGGGCCTTTGCGGTGCTGTATATAACCTAAGATCTTTCGCTCGAGTAAAGTCAGAAATGCGACTGCGAGGAGAATAGGTGCAATATAAAGCAGGGGCAAAATATTTAATAAAATTAACACAGTTAGTAAGGGGATTTGAACCCCGGTTGAAAGGACTTAGATCTTTTGCATAACCAAGCTCTGCCATACTAACTGCCCTGGTTTAGGGGAGGGTGTTAGGTCTAGACTAATTGAGATAGTTTCATTAGTGGAAGATGATGGCTTGTTTAAGCATTGGCCATGTTGCCCCGGTCCTTTCGTACTAGGGGGAGCACTTTATAGATAGAAACCGACCTGGATTACTCCGGTCTGAACTCAGATCACGTAGGGTTTTAATCGTTGAACAAACGAACCATTGGTAGCGGCTGCACCACCGGGATACCCTGATCCAACATCGAGGTCGTAAACCTACTTGTCGATATGGGCTCTTGAAGTAGATTGCGCTGTTATCCCCAGGGTAACTTGGTTCATGGATCGAATATCGGGTCGTAAGCATTAGTTTAGTAATTCTTAGAGTTGTGTCTCGTGGATAAGGGTATTAGCCCGTTTGCTGTGGAGGTTAAGTTATACTCCGTGGTCACCCCAACCTAAAACTAACATGCAGGTCTGTTGTGTTTAGGGGTATGAAAGCACAGAGGTGCATGGTGAGTTTAAAGCTCCATGGGGTCTTCTCGTCTTATATTATAATCCCCGCTTCTTCACGGGGAGATCAGTTTCACTGATTAGAAAAAGGAGACAGTATAGCCCTCGTAGTGCCGTTGATACGAGTCCTCATTTAAAGAACAAGTGATTGTGCTACCTTTGCACGGTTAGGGTACCGCGGCCGTTGAACTTTGTCACTGGGCAGGCTGGACCTCTTATGTTTTGTCAAGAGGCGATGTTTTTGGTAAACAGGCGAGGCTAAAATTTGCCGAGTTCCTTCTTTTTCTTTTAATCTTTCCTGTAATGTTCTGGTGTAAGGTTAACGTTGGGGTTTATAGGATTTTCTAGTGAGTGTTGCTACAGTTTAGCATCTACGTTAATAACCAATAGAGAGTCTATTTTGGCTTATGTTTACATTTAGGAGAAAAGCAGTTTCTTGTTACTAGTTCTAGCATGATAGCTTTTATATGAATATAAAATTGTTCAGTAGTAATGAGGGGTTAGTGGAGATTTTAGGCATTATGAGTGAAGGTAGTTAAGCTTTAACGCTTTTCTAAAGGTGGCTGCTTTTAGGCCCACTTTATTTAGGTCACTCTCGTTTACCCTATGTTGTAGGTTGTATCCTATTTCAAATAAGCTGTGCCTTATTTGAATAGCTCTTAAGTCTAAAAGTTTGTTTAGTTTAATAAAGAGACTTAAGGTTGAGCTAAAACTCTTTTCTTGAACAACCAGCTATCTCCAAGCTCGGTAGGCTTATCACCTCTACTTGAGAATCATCCCACTCTTTTGCAACAGAGACGGGTTGGCCCTTTTGGCTGTTCTGAAGTAGCTCGCTTGGTTTCGGGGTGTCAAACTAAAATTTCATTATGCTTGGGTAGACTAGCTAGACCATGATGCAAAAGGTACGAGGTGATGTCTCTGCTATTTAGGGCTTTAGGGTTATTTCATTTCTATTTCATTTTTCCCTTGCGGTACTCTATCTGAAGCGCTTAGAAATTTTTCCATCGCCTGTACTTAAATGTTAAAATGTTTTGTTTGCTATTTGGGTGGGGAGGAGGTCATGTGAATTTGTGGGCTAGATTTTAGGCTCAAAATGATCCGGGTTGAACAGATATTTCCTAGGTGTAAGCGAGGGGCTTTTGTTAAGCTACATTTTGTAGTATACCAAGTGCACTTTCCAGTACACTTACCATGTTACGACTTGCCTCTTCTAAAATGTGGTGTGGGGTTATGAACAAATGAAGTACTATTGAAGAGGGTGACGGGCGGTGTGTACGCGTCCCAGAGCCGGGTTAAAAAGAACACTCTGCTTTCTTTTTACTACTAAATCCACCTTCATGACTAGGGTTTCACATAGTCTTTCGTTTGTTCTAAATTAGAAATTGTAGCCCATTGCTTGCCATCTCTTAAGCTGCACCTTGACCTGACGTACTGATGGTGAATCATTAAGCCTACTGCGGGCGTTCACATGGTAAGCTTTCGACGGAGGTATACAGACTGGAGGCGAGGGATGGTTAGGTGAAGCGGGGATTATCGATTATAGAACAGGCTCCTCTAGTAGGGTGGGACACCGTCAAATCCTTTGGGTTTTAAGCATTGCTCGTAATCCCCTGGCGGTGTAGGTGTAAGTTAATTGTTTACGGCTAGGCATAGTGGGGTATCTAATCCCAGTTTGTTTTCCTAGCTGTCGTGTATTCAAGGTAATATAGGACAACTTTCGTTTGTGTGCTTCTTAACAACAAGCATAAAACTGCCGAGTGTTAATTTGGTCCTAATTTTTGAGAACTTTAATCACGCTTAACGCCGGTGATTATCAACTTGAGCCCACGGTGTAGCCGCGGCGGCTGGCACCGTGTTAGCCGGCCCTGTTTTCCCTGACTGAGTCAAGCTGTCGCTTATGCGCAAAGTTAATCACTGCTGAGTACCCTTGAGGGTGTGGTGAGACTAGGTGTTGTGGGCAAGGAATCTGTGCCTGATACCAGCTCCTTTATCTGGTGAAGGTTGAAAGGGCGTTCTCACGGGTGTGCTGAGACTTGCATGTGTAAGTTGGGAAACAGTTGATAATAAGGCCAGGACCAAACCTTTGTACTCTTAGAACTTTTTAGGGTTCATCTTAGCGTTTTCAGCGCTATACTTTAAAGTTAAGCTATAAGAGTACAAGACATAGTTTAGGTAGAATGCCGGCTTTGGGGGTCGGAGGTAAAGGTTAAAGTCCTTTTGTTTTGAAGCCTTGGGTAGGGTTTAGGCTACAGTCTCTGGCTTACAAGACCAGTGCTTTAATTTAAGCTACCAGGGCGAAGCTTTTACTTGGACTTGCACCAAGAGATGCTGGCGCCTAAGGTCAGTGGAGGGCTCTTTTCCTTTAAAAGC